ATAAATCTGCCCCCTTCCCCTGTTACCACCTACATATATAGGATATTTTAAGAAGTGAACATCTTTATTAATAGCAGGGTCTGGGGCAAGAATAGGAAAGGTTATTTCACTATATTTTTGACCAGGAACAGGACCTATCACAAGAATATTTTTTTTATTGGGGCGATAATTCTGAAAAGACAGATTGCCTATCTTTTCTTTTATTTCGGGTGAAATACGATCGGGGGGGGCTAATTCAAACCCCTCCGGTAAAATAAGAACAGCTCCCACATTCAAAGCTCCTTTTTTACCATTAGCCAGAACTTGTTTCAGTTGCATATCATAAGGAATTTTAACAACTGCTTCAAATACAGTATCAGGAAGTACCGCTTGTGGAACCTCAATATCCACGGGCTTATTAGCTAAATGGCAATTGGCACATACAATACGCCCAGTTGCCTCTCGTGGATTTTCATAATTCTGCTGGGCAAAAATCGGATATGCATTTGAAATGGATGCCCAAGTTATTATATATATCATGAGTGAGACAGATATGGAGCGAGTAATCTCTTCCCTTATCCAAGAAAAGGTATTTCTAGTTTTTTGCATGGTCCAATCATTTATCCCGAAAATTTCTACAATAAAGTTAGGTAGGTCGCTAATACACTTCCCTATCCACAATTCTGCTATTTACATTTACTGAAAAAATGAAAAAATTTTGTTGAAATATAGAAGGAATCCCCCCATGGGTAAAAAGAGTAAAGTAAATACGACTTTGAATACTTTGGTTATGATATATAAGATTCTAATTAGATTAGTGAATCATTTTTCAGTCATTTATTGCATGATAAATCACTACAAGTGAAGGAGATACACGATTTAAATAACGAAAGATCCAATATTTAAAAATTGTATCAAGAATGACTGGAAAGGTAGAAACTAGACCAGATATAATTTGCTCATAATGAGCAAACCCAAAATCTTTGTAAATATAACCAATCATTAGTTCCCAACCGTGAGGCGAATGAAATCCGATACATAAATCAGTTAATAAAAGAATCGAAAAAGCTTTAATTGTATCACTTAAATTATATAGGAATTCTTGAACCCAAGAGTTCAGAAGGAAAAGTTTTTCCTTACCCAAAAAGGAATAACCACTTAGAATAACGAAAGAGATTAGATTTGTCGAGAAGTGCAAAATCGTATGGATACGATATTCATTGTGTATCTTGATGAATTGGATCGTTTCTTTGTGGATTCCTAGACGAAATTTTTGTAAATCGGTTTCTGGGAATTCCTTTATCATTTCATCCAGCTGGAAGAGTTCCTCTAATTGTATGAATTTTTCTAGAACACTATTTTCTTGAATATCATTCAAAAAAGTTTCTCTAGTATTCCACCAATTAGTAATCCAAGTTTTCAGACTTTTATTACAGGAGAGAGAGATTCCCCAGGGCAAAAAGACTATAGATGCAAAATATAAAAGAGGAATGAATGCTTTCTTTTTTGCCATTTTTAATCTGTGAATTGTTAATGAACCTACCTCATTTGTTGATTCTATTAGATTTCATATTTCTATCGAGCATGACTTTCTATTCTAATTAGAATAGAATGTATTGAACCTATGAATCCATTTTCTCTTTTTTTTTTATTCAATATTTAGTCTTTGCTTTGAGTCTAGAATGAAGAAAATTTTTTTCCAGGATCAAATTCAAAACTATTCCCGCTTTTTTTCGATCAATACTAAACGAACTCTTTCAAATAATGAATATTAATTATTCGATTTTTGAAACGAAGAAATTATCAAATATGTCAAAAAAAAATTCCATTTTCCACCTATTCCCTATACATTAAAAATGGCGAAAAATTTATGAAGAATATTATGATGATAAAAAATGAATGAAAAAAACAAAAAAGTTTTCTTTTTTTAGAAGGAAGAAATCCACTTTCTTGGTGATTAAATAAAAAAAAAGGAGCACAAAAGAAAAAATGAATGTTCAATTGACAAAATCAAATCAAAATAAAGTATAGATAGTTTCCAAGATAGGATCGATCCCTATCTAACGTCTAAGGTATCAATTCAAAATATTAAAAAAAAAAAGGAAAGAAATTCTTGAGTTTTTTCTTCCTGCTGCGAAAGCTTTTAGTCTTCAATTCATTTCAAAATACTTCAATTGGTACACGCAAGAAGTAAGCCAATTCGGCAGCTTTTTGCTCAATTTCTCGTGTAGTCAAATTCTCATCAGTACGAATTAAAGGAATAGCCCCTTGACCTCGAATTTCTATATAAAGGACACGCCGAGCATAAACACCCTCTTTCACTTCTATTCTGATGGACTGAATATCTTTCATAAGGAATCGTAAAAAGATGCGACGACTTTTTCCAGGAAATCCCCAACGAAAAATACGTACTATTCCTTCTTTTCTATCGAAAAGATCATAACCACTACCCACATTCCACAAAATAGTGCACCACAAATAGCAACTAATAAAGAGACCCGCGATCCCATAGAAAGACATCACAATCCCTTGCGGAAAAAAAATGATTTGCTGAGACGGAAATAACGATATCAAATTTCTACCAAGATAACTGGAAGTTCCAACCAATAAGAATCCTAATGAACCTAAAAATAGGATAAAGGCCCAGCAGAAATTACTTGTTTTTCGAGATCCCGTTATAAATTCTATCCATATAGATTCTGATCGCCAACTCATATATATTAGATCCAGTTGTACAATTTTTTTGAATTGAGAAAATATGACTTTCCTCTTTTTGTTTTCAAAGTAACTCTCATCACCTAGTACTATTTTGCTATGAACCTTTACTTTAAGAGTAATTCATAGAATTAGTTATATCTAAAATAAAAAAATATCCTTCCTTCATATGATCCCCTATAGCTATACACATACAAATAAATACATTGACTTAAATTTCATACATCGGCCCGATGATGATCCATTTTGAAAAATAGCGAAAATGCATTTACCCATATAATATGTTTACACATGTATAAGAGCTTTTCTTTTTTTTATTTATGTTTGTAGGAATCTATGTGTTATACAATATTCTACCAAATGGGTCTTATTCTTATTGAATTGAAATTTTCAAAAAAATCAAAAAAGGGTGACCGGGTCTCATCAGATCTAAAAAATCTTATTTTTTTGAATATGAAGAAATAAAGAAGCCATTGCAATTGCCGGAAAGACTAAGCCTACTAAAGGCACAAAAATAGAGGGTAAGTTTGTCATAGAATGGGTACCTCAATTTAATATTTGTACCTGTTATTGTTATATTTCTAATTCTAAAGATATCTTAGAATATCTTGTATTTGTATTATTTGTATTATATATATTATATAATTATACTAGGTATCTTTAAGTAAATATATATCTAATACTAATATACAACCTAATAGAAATATATAGAACCTAATCCAAATAGAATAAAAATAAATAGGTACAAGAAGAAACATCAAACTAAATAAATGGACTCTGATTCATCTTTCTAAATGAAATATATGTATGATAATCCCCTTGTTAGATTTCTTATTCTTTATTCTTCCTTTTTATCTTCTAATAGTTTGTTTGTCTTCTAATAGTAAGTAATTAATAATAAGTAATTAATAATAGTATTAAATTAATAAAGGAAAAATTTATTCCATTAGAAATTTCCGAAAAATTGATTAGAATCTAAGGGTAAAAATGGAATTTTCGGGAGATGCAAAAAATGGAAGACTCTCGATAGATCCATATATATCTATATTTGAATTATCTATACATATGCAAACAAAAGAGGAAAATGAACTTTGTTTTATTTGTCTGGTCTAATTTGAACTTCCCGAAAGGAAGAATTTTTTTTTATTTTATCTTGTTGATAGAGGTTTACTGAGTAGTAAACAATAAATAATATCTATAAAAAAAATGATTCGAAACAAAAATTCCTTTTTCAGGGTTTTCTTTTAATTCTGATAAACTAACTGCTCTATTTGATTGAATTTTTGTTCAAAGGAAAAAAAGCATGGAGCTGAAATAACTCACTCAGAACATCTTTTAAAAGATTACGTGGTACAATTGCATCCAATAAGCCCTTACGTAATAAAGATTCAGCCGCTTGTGAACCTTCAGGCACGGCTTTTTTCAATGTTTGTTCAATTACTCTTTTACCCGCAAATGCAATATAGGCATAGGGTTCGGCAATAATGATATCCCCCAACATACCAAAACTAGCTGTCACCCCACCGGTAGTAGGAGATGTAAGAATTGATACATAGAATAGCTTTTTATTTGATTGATAATCACATAAAACCGAAGAAATTTTAGCCATTTGCATCAAACTTAAACTTCCTTCTTGCATTCGTGCTCCTCCGGAAGAACACACTAAAATAAGAGGTAAAAATTGATTGGTAGCATACTCGATCAAACGAGTGATTTTCTCGCCTACTACGGATCCCATACTACCCCCCATAAACTGAAAATCCATAACGCCAAGTGCTACCGGAATACCATTTAGTTGACCTGTACCTGTTTGAACAGCGTCAGTTAATCCTGTCTTTTTTTGAGCAGAATGAATACGATTTTTATAAGGTTCCTCCCTCGAATGAAATTGAATGGGATCCGCAGAGACCATGTCTTCATTCATAGGATTCCAAGTACCCCGATCAATCGAAAGTTCAATTCTATCTGAACTACTCATTTTCAAATAATAGCCACATTGTTCACAAACATTCATTTTTGATTTCAAAACTTTCCTATAAATTAATCCATAACAATTTTCGCATTGAATCCATAACTGATTGTAGTTTTGAGTTATATCGAAATCCTTAGAACTCCTTAAATCACTACGATTCATATTAGTTTTTTTTTTGTAATTTTTGCTTTCACGAATCTTTACACTTTCACTACAAATGAAATTATAAATGTAACTTTCATTGTAATTCTTACTATCGTTTAAAAAGTTACTATCAATACAGATGTGAGAACGAAAATAAGAGTCAATGCAACTATTAACGTGATTATTCCAA